CGGAAGGAGCTAATTCAAACCCCTCCGGTAAAATAAGAACAGCCCCCACATTCAAACCCCCTTTCTTACCATTAGCAAGAACTTGTTTCACTTGCTTATCATAAGGAATTCGAACAACTGCTTCAAATACAGTATCAGGAAGTACCGATTGTGGAACCTCAATATCCACGGGCTTATTAGCTAAATGGCAATTGGCACATACAATACGCCCAGTCGCTTCTCGTGGATTTTCATAACCCTGCTGCGCAAAAATGGGATATGCACTTGAAATGGATGTCCGAGTTATGATATATATCATGAGCGATATGGAAATAGATCGAGTAATCTGTTCCTTTATCCAAGAAAAAGTATTTCTAGTTTGCATGGTCTAATCATTGATCCGAAAATTTCTACAATAAATTGGGTAGGTCGCTAATATAGTTCCCTATCCACGATTCTGCTATATTACTGGAATCATTTTACTGAAATACTATAGGATGAAAATCCCCCGGATAGAAAGTTTTTAATGCTTATGTAGAACTACAAAGTAAGAAACATTCTAATTAATTAGATTCATATGGATCATTTATCAATCAGTCATTGAATGATAAATAACTACAAGTGACGGAGATACACGATTTAAATAAGAGAAAACCCAATATTTAAAAATACTATCCAGAACAACTGGAAAAATGCAAACAAGATAAGATATAATTTGATCATTATCATCAAATCCAAAATCTTTGTAGACAGAACAAATAATTAGTTTCCAAGTGTGGTGTGAATGAAATCCCATACATAAATCGCTTAATAAAAGAATCCAAAAAGCTTTTACTGTATCACTTAAGTTATATAGGAATTCCTGAGCCCAAGAGTTAAGAATAACAAGTTCTTCATTACCTAAAATAGAATAAAGGCTTAGAATAACAAAACAGATTATATTTGTCGAGAAGTGCAAAATCGTATGGATACGATCCTCATTGTGTATCTTGATTAATTGGATCGTTTCTTTGTGGATTCCTAGAGGAAGCTTTTCTAGATGTGTCTCCGAGTATTCCTTGATCATTTCGTCCACGAAGAGGATTTCCTCTAATTCTATGAACTTTTCTAGAATACTTTTTTCTTCAATATCATTCAAAAAAAGTTCGGATTGACCAGTATTCGACCAATTAGTAACCCAAGATTCCATACTTTTAGTAAATAAGAGAGAAATCCACCAGGGCAAAAATACTATAGATGCAAGATACAAAAGAGGAGTGAATGCTTTCTTTTTTGCCATTTTTCACCTGTGAATTTTTAATTAACCCGCTTCATTTGTCGACTCTATGTGATCGAATATTTCTTTCAAACATGAGTTCTAGACACGAAACCTATGAATCTATTTTATTTGTGATTTTGTTTGAATCTAGAAAGAATATAGAAATAGACTAAGACTCCACTTCGAATTCGAATGAAGAAATAATCAAAAATATTGTTTCCAGATATCTCAATTCATCAAATCCCAAACAAGTGTCTCCTTTCGATGAATGACCGAAAGAAGTCCTTTAAGGAATGAATATTATTGTGATTTTGAGACGAAAGAACTCCTTTTCTATCAAAATATCCAAAATATTTCGAAAGAATTCCAATGATTCCCCATAGCCAAGAATAGAATAATTGAGAGAAAGATATTGTGATGATCAAAAAAATGAGCGGCAAAACAAGACAGAAATGGGCCAGTTATCATTATTAAGAAAACCCATTATTGGTTAGTAAAGAACACAAACGAAAGGATAAAAAAAGGTCGATTGACAAAAAGGAAATAATTTACAAGATATGATTTATCTGCATCTAAAGTATCACTTCCAACAAATATTGAACTTCAAAAAAAAAAGAGAAATTTCTTTCGAAATCGTTTGATATATGAGATGAATTGAATCTAGTAGTTCAATTTCTTACTTGTTTCAATTGAGTTGCATGGATTTGGATACGCATAAAAAACCACAAAAAAAAGAGTTTTGTTTTATGGTTGTTCCATATACGTCGGCTTTGGCTCGACTGAATGTTCTGACGAAACTTCAGTTAAGTTCTGTTATAGAAAAAAACAGGATTCTTGCATTTTCCCTCCTGCTGAGGCTGAGAAAACATTCGTTCTTCAGCCTTCTTTAAAGTTCTTAAAAGATTTCAATTGGTACGCGCAAGAAATAGGCCAATTCCACGGCTTTTTGTTCAATTTCTCGTGGAGTCAAATTCTCATCAGTACGGGTCAACAGAAGAACCCCCCGGCCTCTGATATCTATATAAAGGACACGACGAGCATAAAGACCCTCTTTAACTCTTATTCTAACGGATTGAATATCTTTTATACAGAATCGGAGGAATATGCGACGATTTTTTCCAGGAAATCCCCAACGAAAAATACACACTAGTCCTTCCTTTCTATCGAATCGATCATAACCACTACCTACATTCCAGGAAATTGTGCACCACAAATAGGAACTAATAAAGAGACCCGCGATCCCGTAGAAACACATCACGATCCCTTGTGGAAAAAAAGGGATTTGCTGAGACGGAACAAAAGATATCAAATTTCTACCAAGATAGCTGGAAGTTCCAATCAAATTTCTACCAAGATAACTGGAAGTTCCAACCAATAAGAATCCTAATGAACCTAAAAAAACGGTAAGGGCCCAGAAAAAATTACTTAGTTTTCGAGCCCCCGCTATAAGTTCTAACCATAACCGTTTTGATCGCCAATTCATACTTGCTCCAATTTCATTTTATTCGAATTGAGAGAATACCCCCAATGATTTTGACTTTATTTCTTTTGTTTCCGAAGGAACTCTCATCAACTAGCACTAGTTTGATGTGAACTAGTACTAGTTTGATGTGAACTAGTACTAGTTTGATGTGAACTAGTACTAGTTTGATGTGAACTTTTAGGAGTAATTCATCAAATTGGTTAAATCTAAACTAATAACATACCCTTCATATGATCCCAATATACATATAGATCCACCAACTTTTAGATCCACCAACTTTACATTTTAGGCATCCAGCGCCCCTGATCTATTTGAAACTAGCTAGAATTCATTTACCCATAGATGATTTTCTGTAGGCAGAAGAGCTTTTTCCTTTATGTTCGCCGGAAATCACATGTTATACCATATTTCCCGAAATAAAAATCTGTGTTATGTTACAAGTCTAAGTTTCAAAAAAAAAACGGATGAAAGTCCCCTCAGATCTAAACAATCTTGTTTTTTTGAACATAAAGAAATAAAGAAGCCATTGCCATTGCCGGAAATACTAGGCCTACTAAAGGCACAAAAATAGAGGGAAAATTGAAAGTTGTCATAAAATGGGTACCTCAATTTACTATTTGTACCTGTTATTATTTTATTTTTAATATCCTATTTTTTATTTATACTAATTATAATTAAGTTATAATTAAGAATTGTAATTATTATGAATTCGTACTTATTATTAAAGATATAAGTATCTAGATATCTAAGTGATAGAATAAGTCCAAGGAATATAGAACTAAATAAATGGACTTATTCTATCACTTAGATCTTAGGTCACCAAAGAAAATTCCATTCTTATTTACTTTGATTCCGATAAGCTAACTACTTGTTTCCTACAAATAAAATAATGGAATTTAGCGCGCTCTACTTGATTGAATTGGAATTCAAAGGATTGAAGCCGTGGAACTGCAAAAAATCAGTCAGACCGTGTTTTAAAAGTTTACGTGGTATGATTTGGTCCAACATGCCCTTCTCGAATAAAGGTTCAGCCTCTTGTGAACCTTCGGGTATTGGTTGCTTCAATGTTTCTTCAATTACTCTTTTACCCGCAAATGCAATGTAGGAATTGGGCTCGGCAAAAATGAGATCTGCCAACGTACCAAAACTAGCTGTTACCCCACCAGTAGTAGGAGATGCAAGGATTGATATATATACTAACTTGCTATTGAATTGATCATAATCCAATAGGGCACATGATATTTTAGCCATTTGCATCAAGCTCAAACTTCCTTCTTGCATTCGCGCCCCACCCGAAGCGCACACTATAATAAGAGGTAGAGATTGATTGATAGCGTACTCAACCAAACGGGCGATTTTCTCTCCAACTACGGATCCCATACTGCCCCCCATAAACTCAAACTCCATAATCCCAAAAGCTACGGGAATACCATTTAGTTGACCTACGCCTGTTTGAACAGCCTCATTTAATCCTGTCTTTTTTCGATAAGAATCAAGACGATCTTCATAGGGCGTGTCCTCCTCCCCCGAATCCGATTCAAAAGGATCTTCTGAAACCTCCCCCGAATCCGACTCAAAAGGATCTTCTGAAACCTCCTCCGAATCCGACTCAAAAGGATCTTCTGAAACCTCCTCCGAATCCGATTCAAAAGATCTTTCTGAAATCTTCTTCCGAATCGCCTTTTGGATCAAAGAAATATCTTTTCGAAGGTCTTCAAGCGTGCATTCATATTTAGAAGGATCTTCTGAAACCTCCTCCGAATCCGATTCAGAAGGATCGGGATCCGGAGATGCCATGTCTTCATCGATAGGATGCCAAGTACCGGTGTCGATCAAAAATTCGATTCTTTCTGGACTATTCATTGTGAAATGATATTCACAGTGTTCACACATATTATTTCGTTCTTTTAACAATCTTTTATAATTTAATTGCTCACAATCTTCGCATAGAACCCACAAAGCCGCAATGTGGGGAGGAGTACCCCTAGGATACGAATGCTTAGGATCCGAATCAGATCCATCCCGATGATTCGGATCATCAGGATGTGTATCATCCGATACATTAGATTCGGGATCTTTCGGTTTTGGATTTTTCGAATCCCCCCGAGCCGGATCCCCATCAGTCGATTTTTGATCTTTCGAACCGGAATCACCCAGATTCATATCATTAAAGCAATTCGAAGCCGAATCATCAGGATTTGTATCATCCGAATCTAATGATTCGGGATCTTTCGGTTTTGGATTTTTCGAATCCTCTCTTATACGGAGATCATTACCCTT